ACTTCTTCCCTATCCTAATTCTCGAGAATACGAACATAAAATAGAAAAATCAGAAAAAAAACAAGTCAAAATTGATTCAAATAATAGGTTAAATTTTGCATTGAACGCAATTCTAACTAACCCTAAGGGTCAAAAAAAATCTAGTGGAATAAACGAAATCGGTAAAAAACCCCCTCGATGGTCATACAAATTAATCAGCGAGTTGCACCAACATGCAAAAAAACGAAGAAAAGAAGCAGGCATAATGCAAGGGCTGGAGCACCAGCTTCGATCAAGAAGATTTAAACGTACACCTTTTTTAACTCGTTCGAAACAAACTTCAGAAACTTTTAAGAAATTTAATTTGAAGAGTTATAATCTTTATAGAAAATTAAAAAAAAATTCGGGTTTTATAAGTTATTTGGAAGAACCAGATTTTCGTCGAGGTGGAATCAAAGGAACAATGCGCGCTCAAAGGCGTAAAATGGTTATTTGGGTACCGTCTCAAAGAAATCCCCATTCCCCGCTTTTTTTGGAAAAAATGGAAGATTTGCCTTTTCCTATATCCGACCTAATTAAACTTTTTTTTAATATTAGAAATTGGTTGGGTAAAAAGCCAGAATTCAAAATTTTAGATCAACAATTCAAAATAAAAAAAAACAACCAGGAAGACACAATAGAATTCTGGGAGAACATTCCATATGGACAAAGAACAAGAAGTCTTCTGTTACTAACTCAATCAACTTTTAGAAGATATATTAAATTACCCTTATTAATAATAGCTAAGAATATTGGCCGTATTTTATTACGGGAATCTCCGGAATGGTATGAGGATTTCCAAGATTGGAATAGAGAAATTTATCTAAAATGCAACTATAATGGTCTTCAATTCTCCAAAACAAAATTTCCTAAAAATTGGTTAAGAGAAGGGTTTCAGATAAAAATCCTATATCCTTTTCATTTGAAACCTTGGAGATCTAAGCTACAACTCTCTGATAGAGATCTAAAGCAACAAGATGAATTTGATTCTTGTTTTTTAACAGTTTTGGGAATGGAAACAGAATATCCTTTTGGGCCTCCTCGAAAAACACCTTCCTTTTTTAAACCCATTTTTAAACATATAGGCTATAAAGATATAGACTATAAAATAGAAATCAGAAAATTAAATTTTAGAGTTCGAAAAATTTTAAAAAAAATAAAAAAGAAAGAAGCAAAAGCATTTTTATTTGTAAAACGAATAAAAAAAGAACTTTTAAAAGGAAAGAAAATTTCATTATTTATAGCGAGAAAATTTATACCTAGAGAAATATATGAATCAAGTGAAACTCAAACAGAAAAGGATTCTATAATGAGCAATAAAAAAATTCATGAATCACTTAGTCAAATTAGATCTACGGGTTGGACAAATTATTCACAGGCAGAAGAAGAAATGAAACATAGGATTGATAGAAGAAATACAATCAGAAATAAAATTGAAAAAAAAAAAATAAATAAAAAAAAAGTAACGCCAGGAATCAAAAACAAAAAAAATAAAAAGAATAATGCAGAATCGTCCCCAAAAATTTGGAAAATATTTAAAAGAAAAAATATTAAATTAATAGTTAAATTATTCATTGAAAAAATATACATAGATATCTTTCTATGTATCATTAATATGCGTAGAATCCCTCTACAACTTTTTATCGAATCAACAAAAAAAATTCTTGATAATGATAAATACATTGACAATAATGAAACAAATCAAGAGAGGATTAAGAAAGCAACAGAAAATAAAATTGACTTTTTTTCGCCTATGACTATAAAAAGGGCTTTTGATAATCTTAGAAATAGTAAGCGGAAGTCACATATTTTTTTTAATTTATCTTACTTGTCACAAAAATATGTATTTTTAAAATTATCACAAAACAAAATTATTAACTTCAGTAAGTTAAGATCTATTCTTCAATACAATGGCCAGTCCTTTTTTCTTAAGACTGAAATAAAGGATTTTTTTGCAAGACAAGGAATATTTCATTCCCAATTAAGACATAAGAAACTTCCAAATTATGGAATGAATCCATGGAAAAACTGGTTAAGAGGTCATTATCAATACGGTTTATCTCAGATTACATGCCGACAAAAATGGGGAAATGGAATCAATCAATTCTATACGTCTCAAAATAAAGATTTAAACAAATGGTATTCCTATGAAAAAGATCACTTACTTGATTACAAAAAAAAACAAAATTCGAAAGTCTATTTATTACCAAATAAAGAGGAGAATTTCCAAAAAAACTATAGATATGATCTTTTATCCTATAAATATGTTCATTCTGAAACTAAAAAGAACTCCTATATTTATAGATCATCATTAGAAACAAATAAGAACCAAGAAAATTCCAACAGAAATAAAGAAAAATTTTTTAACATACTCAAGCATATTCCTATCAAGAATTATTTAACAAAAAGCCATATTATATATATGGAAAAAAATACGGATAGAAAATATTTGTGGAAAATTAAGAAAAATATTAAGGTTGAACCTAATAAAGACCAAATAATGGAAATAATGGATAAAATTCATAATAATGGTCTTTTTTATCTTCCGATTGATTCAAGTTCCGAAATAAATTATAAAAAGGTCTTTTTTGATTGGATGGGAATGAATGAAAAAATCTTAATCTTAAATTGCTTCATATCGAATCCGAAAGTTTTTTTCTTTCCAGAGTTTGTGATACTTTATCATAAATATAAAGAGAAACCTTGGTTTATCCCAAGCAAATTACTTCTCTTTAATTTGAATATAAATGCCAATTTTAGTGAAAATGAAAATATCAACGGAAAGCAAGAAGAGTATTTTTTAAATTTTAGCCCATCAAATTCAAAACAATATTTTGAATTAAACAATCAAAACAATATTGAAGAATACTTTTTAGAATCGATCGAAAAACTCAAAATATTCCTTAAAGGAGATTTTCCTTTACAATTAAGATGGACTGGACGTTTGAATCAATTGCATCAAAAAATGATGAATAATATCCAGATATATAGTCTCCTGCTTAACCTGATAAATGTAAGAAAAATTACTATATCCTATATTCAAAGGAAAGAAATGAATCTGGATATAATGAAGAGACGTTTAAATCTTACACAATTAATGAAAAAAGGAATATTAATTATCGAACCTGCCCGTCTATCTCTAAAAAATGACGGACAGTTTTTTATGTATCAAATCATAGGTATTTCATTGGTTCATAAAAGTAAGCACCAAAGTAATCAAAGATACCGAAAACCAAAAAATGTTGCTAAAAATGGAGACAAAAAGAATTATGCTTTGCTTGTTCCTGAAAATTTTTTAGCGTCTAGACGTCGTAGAGAATTGAGAATTCTCAGTTCTTTCAATTTTAATTTAAAGAATAACAACGGTGTGCATAGAAATACATTATTTTACAAGGAGAACAAGATAAAAAACTGGAGTCAATTTTTGAATGAAAGTCAACATTTTGACATAAAAAAAAATGAATTAATTAAATTAAAGTTCTTTTTTTGGCCTAATTATCGATTAGAAGATTTAGCTTGTATGAATCGCTATTGGTTTGATACCAATAATGGGAGCCGGTTGAGTATGTTAAGGATATATATGTATCCGTGATTCCAAATTTTGAGTTTCCTATATATTCTGTTGTTCTGTCAATCATATTTTTCATTTTTTTCTGTCCGTCATCCGTATATATCCATGTTATATGGAAGCAACCAGATGCACATATGCGCTGTCTTACATCCCAGTGTAGGATATTGCAATAATAAGGAAATGACGTATCAATTAAACATATAAATTAATCAACAGAATCTTCGTACTAAACTATTTTGTATCGTCTTTTTGTATCACTATCCAAATGAACTCAAAATCGGATTGATTAATGTTAATTGATAAAATCAGGAGTCTATAAAGAAATTATGATTATTGTGTATACTACATTAAAATTTCTGACATTATTATTACTGATCAATAAAATAAATATCTGTAAAAAGGGGAGTGTGAAATTATTTTATGGTAAAAAATTCATTTATTTCAATTATTTTTCAAGAACAAGAAGAAAACAAAGAAAACAGAGGATCTGTTGAATTTCAAGTAGTAAGTTTCACCAATAAGATACGGAGACTTACTTCACATTTGGAATTGCACAAAAAAGACTATTTATCTCAGAGAGGTCTGCGGAAAATTCTGGGAAAACGTCAACGGTTGCTGGCTTATTTGTCAAAAAAAAATAGAGCGCGTTATAAAGAATTAATAGGCCAGTTGGGTATTCGAGAGAGAAAAACTCGTTAATTTGAAGAGTTAGTTTCAATTATCGCTTAAAGTTTGATCAACTTCTTTTCGCTTTCAGCAATTCATGGAAGAATGAATCAGGAAAAACCTATGACTGGACCAGCTACAAGAAAAGACCTCATGATAGTCAATATGGGACCTCACCACCCATCAATGCATGGTGTTCTTCGACTCATTGTTACTCTAGATGGTGAAGATGTTATTGACTGTGAACCAATATTGGGTTATTTACACCGAGGTATGGAAAAAATTGCGGAAAATCGAACAATTATACAATATTTGCCTTATGTAACACGTTGGGATTATTTAGCTACTATGTTCACAGAAGCAATAACTGTAAATGCGCCAGAGCAATTAGGCAATATTCAAGTCCCTAAAAGGGCCAGTTATATCAGAGTCATTATGTTGGAGTTAAGTCGTATAGCTTCGCATTTGTTATGGCTTGGCCCTTTTATGGCAGATATTGGGGCACAGACCCCTTTCTTCTATATTTTTCGAGAAAGAGAATTGATATATGACCTATTCGAAGCTGCCACCGGTATGCGAATGATGCACAATTTTTTTCGTATTGGCGGAGTCGCTGCTGATTTACCTCATGGCTGGATAGATAAATGTTTGGATTTTTGCGATTATTTTTTAACAGGAATTGCTGAATATCAGAAGCTTATTACACGGAATCCCATTTTTTTACAACGAGTTGAAGGAGTAGGCATTATTGGTGGAGAGGAAGCAATAAATTGGGGTTTGTCGGGACCAATGCTACGAGCTTCCGGAATACAATGGGATCTTCGTAAAGTTGATCATTATGAGTGTTACGACGAATTTGATTGGGAAGTCCAATGGCAAAAAGAGGGGGACTCATTAGCTCGTTATTTAGTACGCATCAGTGAAATGACAGAATCCGTAAAAATTATTCAACAGGCGCTAGAAGGAATTCCGGGAGGGCCCTATGAAAATTTAGAAATCCGCCGCTTTGATAGAGTAAAAGATACTGTATGGAATGAGTTTGACTATCGATTCATTAGTAAAAAACCTTCTCCGACTTTTGAATTGTCGAAGCAAGAACTTTATGCGAGAATCGAAGCACCAAAGGGAGAATTGGGAATTTTTCTGATAGGAGATAAGGGTGTTTTTCCTTGGCGCTATAAAATTCGCCCACCGGGGTTTATTAATTTGCAAATTCTTCCTCAGTTAGTTAAAAGAATGAAATTGGCTGATATTATGACGATACTAGGTAGTATAGATATCATTATGGGAGAAGTTGATCGTTAAAATGATAATTGATACAACAGAAGTACAAGCTATCAATTCTTTTTCTAGATTGGAATCCTTAAAAGAGATCTATGGGATCATATGGATGCTTATTCCTATTTTTACTCCTGTATTAGGAATCACAATAGGTGTACTAGTAATTGTTTGGTTAGAAAGAGAAATATCCGCGGGTATACAACAACGTATTGGTCCTGAATACGCGGGACCTTTGGGAATTCTTCAAGCTCTAGCAGATGGTACCAAATTACTTTTCAAAGAGAATCTTCTTCCATCTAGAGGAGATACTCGTTTATTCAGTATTGGACCATCTATAGCAGTCATATCAATTTTATTAAGTTATTTAGTAATTCCTTTTAGTTATCACCTTGTTCTAGCCGATCTCAGTATTGGTGTTTTTTTATGGATTGCTATTTCAAGTATTGCTCCTGTCGGCCTTCTTATGTCAGGATATGGCTCAAATAATAAATATTCTTTTTTAGGTGGTCTACGAGCCGCTGCTCAATCAATTAGTTATGAAATACCATTAACTCTATGTGTGTTATCAATATCTCTACGTGTGATTCGTTAAGACATAAATGGCCCCCTACTTCTTTTCTTTCTAGGAAGGAAGTGTCATGATTTGAATATCTATTTTTGTTTTTTATTCATTATTTTTTATTCATTATTCGTATTCGGGGGTTGATGAAGGAAACCAGATAGTTATATGAGTGAAAGAAACGGCTTATAAATTTGCAGTAAAAGATTGAATCTCATTTCCTATGTACAAGAGTTAATAAAAGTAAACATAAGTATTAGAGACTGTTTACCCCAAGATTGATTGATTAGTCATCATAACTTGAAGCGGGTTCAAAAGATCAACTTTATGGGGTTTTTACTTTATATTAGCATATGTATTACCCGAAAGTAGATTGATAAAAATGAGTGGGTAGCTAGGAACACTAAGGTACACAAAGGATTCGTAATAGAGATTATGTAAGTCTATTTTTCTCTGGATAAAAAGAATTCTAATTGGGCTTTAAATTGGTAGAAATGATCAAGGAGTACTTCCCACGATTCCGATCCAGAGTATACTTCTATTCACCGATTAAGTAAATAACTATCAAGAACGAAGTAATCCTTTAACTTTGCTTAACGTCCCCTTTTTTTGAGAAAGGAGAATAGGAACGAAAAAAACTCGAAAGACTCAATGGAATTGCACTAGAAAAAAGATATTTTTTTCTTTCTCTATATAGAGATATAATTCTTGTCATGATTCGTGAACTAATGTAACGTCTAATTTGATTTCGTAATTAAAAACGTTAGGTTGAAATATCTATTGATATTGCTACAAGAAACATTTTATTCAAGGATTAAGTTATTACTCAACAAAGAAGAATTTAAATTATTAAAAGATAAGATGAATTCAGAAGCACTTTATTATAAATATAGCAGACAGAATTCCAGTGTCTAATGGGGACCTTACAATGGATTTCATTTTATCTCTATATATCCTACAAGCCTATAAAGAAAAATAATAATGGAGGGGTCCTTAGATTTATTTGTGACCTTTGAGGAGCCGTATGAGGTGAAAATCTCATGTACGGTTCTGGAATAGGGATGGGAACAGTGATGTTATCATCCACTATGATTATCTAACAGTTCAAGTACAGTTGATATAGTTGAAGCGCAGTCAAAATATGGTTTTTGGGGATGGAATTTGTGGCGACAACCTATAGGCTTTCTAGTTTTTCTAATTTCTTCCCTAGCCGAGTGTGAACGATTACCTTTTGATTTACCAGAAGCAGAAGAAGAATTAGTAGCAGGTTATCAAACTGAATATTCCGGTATCAAATTTGGTTTATTTTACGTTGCTTCATATTTAAATCTACTAGTTTCTTCATTATTTGTAACAGTTCTTTACTTGGGGGGTTGGAATCTTTCTATTCCGTACATATTTGTTC